TTTTTAGGAAAGGGGATTATTAAATAAAAGAGGATTCCAGATACAAGTACAAAAACGAATACCCCCCCCGAAAAAAAAAAGTGGAATATTTTCATATATTTTTTTGTACCGTTTTGGCGACATCGGTAAGGCGGGGTGCAAATCCTTTTTCCCCAGTTCAAATCTGGGTGTCGCCTAATCAACAAAAAAAAATCGGCGTACCTTATTATATTTTGCTGATATAACTTAACAAACTTTTCCAGCAGAAGTAAGGGGGGAGAGTCCTCTTGATACTTGCTTGATTCTATAAGCATCTCCGGCAGTTCTGTTCTCTAAAATGATGTAAATCCTTGCGGAAAGATTATATTAGTGAATATTGAAAAGGGATCGTTAAATCTTGATATGACAACTCTTCTATTACTAATGCTTATTAATTGAATCTTGAATTTATTTGGATAGACGAACGGGGAATGGAATTATTCGTTGCGGAAAAGTCGAAAGATACTTTGTTTGTATGTTTGTATACAGACTCATGAAATTCTCTAAGTGCTCCGGCAATCAATTTAATATGATATAATTGAATAGATAATCGACTTTTCCTTATATATTATATTATTTTTACTTATTATTCTTTTATAAAGTTATAAAGAAAGTACAAGAAGAAATTCTTTCTTTTCTGTAACCCCTACCCCAGTCAATAATGTAATAGACTATCGTCCCATTATTTCGCAGAGACAAGCGAGAGACGTAACGTAAGGATTGGATAAAATGAGAAATAGGGATATGTGATAGATAGTGATCTATCTTGACTCTATTTTTTTATACTTTTTACTTAATGATAATGAAATGAAGGTCAACAAAAGAAAGACTAGGTATTATTATTCCTACATGTTAGTAACATTCCCCTGAAACTTCTAAAGGCGTATCCACGTATTTTGCTTGTTCTTACCGTTTTCCGATCTAAATCATATAATATAATATAAAAACCGGTTAGAATTGTGAGTTTAGTGAATTGTTTCATCAATGGTGTTGGGTCATAATCCACTTCACTTTTGACTCCGCGCCAGCGATTCCACTATTATTAGTGATTAGTGAACATAATAATGATTAGGGAAGGGTAATGGAATAATTCCTTCATATTTATGGAGATAGGGGATATAATTCACATGGATATAGTAAGTCTCGCTTGGGCTGCTTTAATGGTAGTCTTTACATTTTCTCTTTCACTCGTAGTATGGGGTAGAAGTGGACTCTAGAGGTACTACTAATTGAGTTGAGGAATCAAACTCAACCCATATCAATTGTTTTATAGATCGTTCCGCAAAGCCCTTTTTATTTTACTTTTTTTATTTGTTTTTGGTTTCCACCTCTTTTTTTTTTTTATTTTTACTGTTCAAAGAGAAAATGGTTATGTTATTAAGTGGATACAGACTCTCTATGGGAAACAACATAGACATAGTGGTTGTCCAACGAAATACTCCACATAATAAAATATTGCCTTGGGCAAGTCACATATTGCGCGTTACCACTTGCTTTATTATTTGTTGTATTATTTTAGAAATTCGATTTATGCTATGCTTGCTTTATTGAACTCATTTCATATCACGGTTCAAGCGTTAAAAATAAAAATGAGTGTGCTTTACTAATCCTTTTCGAAATCCAAAGAGGTTCCCCATGGAACCGAACCCCCGGATCATCTGTCAACTGCTCAATCAATTATTTTTTCGGAATGCTAAAAAAAAAAAAATTATGTGATTCTCGTTTATTAATATACGCCTATACTTTTTTTACTTCATCGATTTGATTCTTTCGGTGGATACCCGGATTCTCATATTGAAAAGAATCATAAATTCTAGGAATTAGAACCGTAAGAGTAAGAGTTGCCCTTCTATTTTTTTTTATATTGATAATTGCAATCAACACAAATTAAATAGATAAAGCAAAGAAATAGAATTGGTACGCTATGTACATAGATGTATGGAATTTATATCTATATGGAATTGATATCTATGAAGATAGATATTGTGGATTGATCTATATTAAACCTCTATCTTTATACAGTAAAACTTTATATACTACAATAATATAATAAGTATGGTAGAAAGAAATATATGAATCTTTCTACCATACTGATAATTCTAGTCCGCTTGTTTCATTTAAGACATGAAATTGGAATACTTTTCATTTTTATTTTTTCTTTTCAATCATTGATAAGAACGAAACAGTCAAGTTTAAGTCAAATTAATCATTTTGACTGACCGTTTTTACGTATATTATAAGTAAAAAAGCAGTCGGAACTAGAATGAACAGTGCGGTAGCAATAAATGCGAGAATATTTACTTCCATAATCTCATCGTTTCATTTTTATTTAATTTGAAATAACTCGGGATTTAATCCCATAGAGCTGATAAACCTTTCGCCTGTAAATGCAATATTCAATGGTATGAATTACATCTCGATGATATCGAATCAGATCAATATTATGAATAACAATATCTGAGCTATCAAATTAATTGATTCATCGTCGAGAATTAAATAGTATAACATAGGAAGATCCTTTATCCATACCGAATTGCAATTTGGATTATGAATCCGATCAATAATTCTTTTACGTTATTTATCATTCTATTCCACTCTTTCGTTTCTATAAACTACAGTTTCTATAAAGTACGCCCCCCTGATGAGATATCATATGACCTCCTTTACACTTACTTACATTGGTTATAAAAAACCCAATAAAATAAACAATAGAAGCAAAATGTAAAAAGGTAAGTTCGAACCTCCCTTTAATCTTTAATGATCCCATCTTCTTGGAAAACAAAGAAGTATAAGTATAATATATAATAAGGAAAAAAATATAGTATTCCATCAAATTCATTAAAAACCCTGTTCTTTCTTCGGCAGGACCCTTAAAAAAGATTATTCATTCCCTCACTCTCACTAAGAGAGATAGCCCTCGCTAAGAGAGAAAGAGAGATGGGATCCTTCTTTTTTGAGCTTTCTTTTTCTTTTATTAATATACTATTAGTAATATACTATTTAATATACTATTTCCTTGGATTAATTACAGGATGCACATATATCAAAAATTCAGTGTGAAGGTTGAATGAGATAAATTGTTTCAAATTCGCATTACTAATTTCAATTAGTAATTGAGGTTACACAAAATCGTAGTTAGAAATAGAAAGGGATATACCTTTAATCTTAAAAGTATTATATCAAGGTTACTATGTTAAATTTTATTTTGTATGTCCTACTTGAAACATATAGTACTCTATTACATTACACAGATCGGGAATAATCGAAAAAGACGGACTCCGTACGGTATCTCTTGGAATCCTGAATATGCTTCTACCAATAATTGTACTAATTTACATATGCCTTTCGCCTTTCAATCGGTACTAGTTGAATAAATGGGAATTCCCATATTTCTTTGATGAGAAATGTGCAAGGAAAAAATAAATAAATAAAATAAGAGAGCATTCCCAAGGGGAATGAAATTCTGCTATTTGTTCTCCCTTTCAAAGAAAACGAAGAGATGAATTGATGTATTTTTTTTTATTGTATTTGGATCCGTCGGGACTGACGGGGCTCGAACCCGCAGCTTCCGCCTTGACAGGGCGGTGCTCTGACCAATTGAACTACAATCCCAAGCAAATAAAGTATACATCATACATATTCTTATGATTTCATTCAAACCCTTTCTATTTTATTTAGATTAGAATAGTCGTATTGTAACATAAATCCGCATGATATATTTTATATCCACATGGATATGCACTTTAGTGGGAGCGTCTCGCAAATTGTTAGTAATCTTTTCGTTTTTTAGAAATTGATTGATAATCAAATCAATCTTTCACTTTCTGGATCACTAGCAAACAAGATCTGAATTTGTGGAAAAAAATAAATAGAGCAAATGAACAGCGGTAAAAATATATCAGAAAATCTCACTTTTCTTTAGTCTTCCGTATTCCGATTAGGCCTTTCTGGGGAACAACAAATGGGTTATTCATTTCATGGTGGATCGGTGAATTATTGGGCCGAGCTGGATTTGAACCAGCGTAGACATATTGCCAACGAATTTACAGTCCGTCCCCATTAACCGCTCGGGCATCGACCCAGGAAGAATCAATTCCAGGCATATTGATAATCCATGATCAACTTCCTTGCCTACCCCCAGGGGAAGTCGAATCCCCGTTGCCTCCTTGAAAGAGAGATGTCCTGAACCACTAGACGATGGGGGCATACTTACCCGACCGCCCTCATACTATGTTCATAGTATGAACAGCTTTTTGAAATTGTCAATCTAATGGTATGACTAAATCTGAGGGAAAGATCCCTCTTTCATGATTCCATAGAATTCTTTTGTTTTGATTCATATTTATATTCATGAATCATTCATTCGAATCACCATTTCATAAAATCTTTGAAATATTATTCCAATTCTATTTCTAATTAATTATACATAGAATAATTAGATTCGATAATAGAAAGAGTCAAATAAATATACGAATAAATTGATATTCATTATAAATCGATATTTCTATTAAAAAGTAAATATTAAAAAAAAAATAGGTCGAATAGAAATAATACGAGGTATAGGACCTTTCGGGGAGTGATTGGTCCGCGAGACCAGAAAGGGTAATGAAACTCCATTTCTTCCACTTTCATTCATTGATTCATTCATTTTGTTAAGATTAGATAGACATATTTTTATCTTACACTAAGCTCGGAAATGCAAAAAAAAAAACGATAAATCTGGAAATCTGGGAAGAGGGATAGGGATCAACAAGTTATTGAAAATTGTTTTTCTCTAAGAATTGAGTTAGAGAAACAAGTAAAAAAAATCTTTTTATCAATGATTCGAGGAAATATCTTAGATCTATATTGAATTGGCAAGTCTATGTATCAATCAAATGAATTTCGTTATGATGTGGATCAATTCAATTAGGGTCGGTCTTGAAAAAATTTCTTGCGTTGCTATTTAGTAAATCCAATCTTAATAAACCGTTTTGAGTTTA